GGACTTGATTAATTGCTCTTTGTTGTTCAAAATGAATGGTTTCATTTTTGTAATTTTCTAATTGGTCCAAAGTCTTAGAAGTTGAATTAATCAAATTGAATTTTTCTCGTTCTATCTCAGAGTATCCGTTCACTCGAAACTGATCTGCTTCTATTTCGACTTTCCGTAACCGGGCCCGGGCTTTTTCCAGCCGTTCAACGGCCCCGCCCTGCAGTTCTTCTGAATTTCGAATACTATTCAAGATCCTCAGTTTGCGATTATCTAATAAATCACTTAATGAAAGTAGATTATCTTTCCATTCATCTCAAAACTTCCATGATCCCTTCCCGAACCAAACATGAAATTTTCGATTCATTTGGCTCTCACACTCAATTACGTCAACTACTTATGTATGGGGGGGGTTCCCATATCTTTTTTTAATGTAATGAGCCTATCCTCTCTCTTCTCTATTCATATTCCAAAATGAATCTTGCGACTGATCCCTAATCCAAGACCGGAATATTCGGAGGACTCTTCTGACCAAATCAAAATAGATAATTGTCAGCAAAGTTGTTTCTTTTTTTCTTCAAATCCAAAGAATTCTTCTTACTTTATACATAGGTCATCGATTCAGCATAAAAAAGAGTTGTTTGAAATACCTATTTTTCCAATATTTTCCAATCAAATTTCCAATACCACTAAAAGGCTCAAATCTTTTTATCAACATGAGTGTTTTATATCGAAAAAAAAAAAAAAATTCCAATTATTATTAATTATTTCATTATTCCTTTTGAAAATATTTCTATTCTATAGTAAAACATAGTAGTAGAAAGAGTACCGTGCTTTGTCTGGACTTCAATTCAAACTTTAGCTTTAACCATGTTAATGGTCCCACATTATTGGTTTGATTCATAGAGAATCAAAATAGATTTACCAACAAATCACGAAATGCTATGGTTCTTAAATATGATTTGAAATTGATTCAGAAGTAATTCGCGGAATCATGCACCCTTTTCCCTTTGGTCCTTAGTTATAACGAAAAAAAAAGTGCAGCTGGTTGGGTCCAGCCGATTCTTGAAATAAACAACTCGCACACACTCCCTTTCCAAAAAAGATCAATACACCAAGCACTACACTTAGATTTATTGGATTTGTTGCTAAAATATCGGTATTAAACCCGAAACTCCCGGCGAATGGCCAGTGAACCAAAGAAACGAAAGAATCCGTTCCATTTTTCATATGATCTCCTCTTTTAGATAGACTAAAAAAAATTAGTAATTTACCTATTTCGACACAGAGTCAAAAATTCGATTTTGAAATCCTTTCTTTGAATTGGAAATTGGGGATTCCCGCTAAGAAGGATACTATTTAGTATTAGGGACCGGGACTTCTGTCAATTGCAAAACCCCTCGTTTGTTGCAACATCCCTTAAAAAGAGGGTTTTCCTTACTTTAGACTAATAAAGGGAAAGAAAAAAGTGAATTGGTATGCTTATTTTAATTCCTCATCCTCAAATAAGTCCTTCCAATTGTAGGAGTTAAATCTTGATAGAATTCGAAAAAGCCCGAAACACCGATCTAATCAATAAGAGAAAAAAAAAATAAGTCAATTTCCTTTCCTATTTATCGGATTAAACAAAAGGATTCGCAAATAAAAGCGCTAATGCTACAACCAGTCCATAAATTGTTAAAGCTTCCATAAAAGCCAGACTAAGCAATAAAGTACCTCGTATTTTTCCCTCCGCTTCGGGTTGTCTCGCAATTCCCTCTACTGCTTGGCCCGCAGCAGTACCTTGACCAACTCCAGGTCCAATAGAAGCAAGCCCAACAGCCAACCCGGCGGCAATAACGGAAGCGGCAGAAATCAGTGGATTCATGATAAGTTCCTCGCACTAAAATGAAAATAAAGAAAAACAAAAACTAAAGAAATCGTTAATGATACAATCGTCCAATGAATTATGACTTAATTATTCCGTCACTGGGATTCACCCAGCCGAAGTAACTAGGAACTCCGAATTGGAATAATAATAATATTATTATTGAACCACCAAAACTATTTCGATATCTTTTTTTTAGTTCCGATCCACGGGCACAACACAGGATTTTTATGAATCCATACGACTTTTGTTCTTCCATTTCTTTTTTCGGGACCCTTTTTTGAATTCTTCGTTCGTTTTCTTTACTTTATTTCATCTCTTTATTTTTATTGATTCAATTCCCAGTCAAAGCAAAGACGAAATCGAATAATTTCTATTGGAATCCCTATCGAAATTCACAATAGTCGCAAGAGTAGGGTGGATTAGATGTATCTTTAGTTCATATATAACTAGCAATATCTAATATCCCATATACATGTCTTTCTTCCAGAACGTAAACCAACTATTCATATCTTAGATTCAAAGTATTCGTATCGTAAAGTCAATCGTATTCTAGAACCCCTTTTCAAAAAACCCACAAGAGTTGGCATTTGATTCCATATACCTAATTATGTCCCCTCGCCTAATCACCCCTTTTTTTATGAATCTCTTTTTTTAGGAATTTTTTTCTATTCCGTTTATTTATCATTATCCAACATGGCTACACTCGAAATAGACGAATTCATTGGGGCGAATCATTGCATAGAACTCAATATCAGTATTTGATTGAGGTACGGTCATGCAATTTATTATTTATTATATTAATATTTTCTTTTGGTCAATCGTTGAATTGAAGAATTGACTAAAATCAACTAAAAAGGGAATCCTTTTAGCTAAATTTAGCTAAAAAGGGAATCATTTTAGAAAGCATCTTTCGTTTCTTTTTTTTAATCACCCGCCTGTGATACTCTAAGAATTTTTATTTAAATTATCACTCTTGGTATTTGCTATTGGAATTGAATGAACAAATAATGAACAAAACAATATAAAGAAAATATTAAGAAAGAAAATATTAATTGGCGGGGGGGGATGATATAATAAGGCCAAAGAGGAATTTTAGGAAAAAGATCCTTTCGATCTCTTTCCTAAAATTCCCCAATTTCATAATTTTTTTTATACGACTCTTGGTCGTATATTCTGTATTTGTAAGATTTATGGTTGGATATGTATGTTTCCTAAGTCGATTATCTTGAATTACACATACATTGCCTTGTTCTAAGCTACAAAAAAAGACAATTTTGAAAACGAGTCAATGATGTCCCTCCATAGATTCGCCTATATAAGCCGCAGCTAAAGTTGCAAAAATAAGAGCTTGAATACCGCTTGTAAATAATCCAAGGAACATGACAGGTATAGGAACCACTAAAGGGACTAAAGAAACAAGAACAACAACTACTAATTCATCGGCTAATATATTGCCGAAAAGTCGAAAACTAAGTGATAAGGGTTTTGTGAAATCTTCTAAAATGTTAATGGGTAACAGAATTGGAGTCGGTTGAATGTATTTACTGAAATAACCTAATCCCTTTTTGGAAAGACCCGCATAGAAGTATGCTACTGACGTGAGCAAAGCTAAAGCAACGGTAGTATTTATATCATTCGTAGGTGCGGCTAACTCCCCATGAGGTAACTCTATGATTTTCCAAGGTAAAAGAGCACCAGACCAATTCGAAACAAAAATAAAAAGAAACATAGTTCCAATAAAGGGAACCCATGGGCCGTATTCTTCTCCAATCTGAGTTTTGCTCACGTCTCGAATGAATTCAAGGACATATTCGAAGAAATTTTGACTGGCAGTCGGAACGGTTTGTGGATTCCGAACGGCTATAAAGGCTGAACCTAATAAGATAGCAATTACAACCCAAGAAGTAATAAGTACTTGGGCATGGACTTGGAACCCGCCTATTTGCCAATAGAAATGTTGGCCTACTTCCACACCGGATATATCGTATAACCCCTTTAGTGTGTTGATGGAACATGATAGAACATTCATATTGCCCTCTGACCGAAATCGAAATTTAAAAGGAATTATTTTGATTCAACCATCTTCTTTTCGACTTGTCTACGTGAATTGTAGATTTTGAATATCTGCTAATTACATAATATCCACCAGTTTTTGTCTATTTTTTTTTTGTGCGATTCAGGAATAGTACCCCAGCCATAAATCCATGGAGTTACCAAAAAAATTGATTTATCTTATTATTAATCAACGATTTCGTATATAGCTAGAGCGACCCTCACAAATTGCGAATACTAATTTGTTAAGAATTAATCGGATTGAAGCTATAGCGTCATCGTTTGCTGGAATCGAAATATCTGCGAGATCGGGGTCACAATTTGTATCGATTAAACAAATTGTTGGAATTCCCAAAGTGATACATTCTCGAAGAGCCGTATATTCTTCGTGCTGATCGACGAGGATTACAATATCGGGTGCCCTCGTAATATATTTAATCCCGCCCAGATACGTTTGCAGGCGTGATAATTGTCTCTTCAAAATAGCGGCATCCCTTTTGGGAAGACTGTCGAGTCTCCCCTTTTTTTGTTCCGTTCTCAAATCCCTGAACTTGTGAAGTCTTGTTTCTGTGGTGGACCAATTCGTTAACATACCACCGAGCCATTTTTTATTAACATAATGACACCGAGCCCTTATTGCAGCTCGCGCGACTGAATCAGCTGCTTTATTTTTAGTACCAACAATTAAGAATTGTTTTCCCCTACTTGCTGCATCAAAAACTAAATCACAAGCTTCTGATAAAAAACGAGCAGTTCGAGTCAGATTTGTAATATGAATACCTTTGTATTTTGCAGATATATAAGGTGCCATTCTAGGATTCCATTTCCGAGTACCATGACCAAAATGGATTCCTGCTTCCATCATCTCTTCCAAATGGATGTTCCAATATCTTCTTGCCATTTCTCCCCCACTTCCTCTTAAAAAAAAAGAGACGAGGCGCCCTGAAATAAAGAATTGTTCCGAGGGAACCTTCTCTTCTACCAGAGATTGACCATTGATAATTGATACACGATCCAGGCCATTCATTACTTTCTATTCATTATTATCTTTTTTTTCTTACCATTAATCAAATGATCACAAATAGTTAAAAGAATCCGCTCCTAGGACTCATTAAACCCTCTAAGCAATTGCTCTGATGTATCATGGAAAGTCATTGAAATGCAAGAGTCAAATAATTCTCTGTGGTGTAAGAAAATATCTCTCATTTCCCCCCCGAATAAATTCCCTTTTTGTCTTTCCAAAAGAATGATGTTATGCTGCCTTGAACAGTGCACTAATCCTTTGAATCCGGTACCAACGGGTATTATCCCCCCCAGAACAACGTTTTCCTTCAAGCCTTTCAACCAATCGATACGACCTCGGAGAGCTGCTTTTGCTAAAACTCGTGTGGTTTCTTGAAAACTTGCTTCGGATATAAAACTTTGAGTATTCAGAGATGCTCTCGTTATTCCCAATAAGATAGCTCGATAACAGATCACTTCTTCCAAAGCGCGCCCCGTTCGTTCCGCTCGTAACAATCCAATCAGTTCGCCGGGTAAAAAAATATTAGACATTCCATCTTCTGAAACCAAGACTTTTGATGTTATTTGACGTACAATAATTTCTAGATGCCTATTATGGATCTGCACCCCCTGCGATCGATAAACCTTTTGGATCTTATTAACCAAAGAGATACGACTTTGCACTATAGTTAGCTCAGCACCAATCAAGAATCCCCAGGGAATCCCAAGAATTCTTGTTATACGCGCGTTCCAACCCTCAACTCTCTTTTCTAGGTTCATCGATATTGAATCAAGCGAACGCACTTCTAACACTTGTTCTACTTTTGGAAGACCCTGCGTTATATCACCAGATCTCGATTTTTCATATATAAATGTAACTAATGTATCCCCTTCGTAAAGGATTTCTCCATAATGCCCATGAACAGTTGCTCCAGGAGTAGCCAAATAAGGCTTAGCTGATCGTATTACTACAGAGTTGACTTGAACAATTAAAACTTGACCAGATTTTAGGGGTGGTCCGTTTTTGGTTATACATACATTTTCACAAAGAAACTGCCCAAGACTAATTCTCGGGGACATTTCCTTACAATAATTATGATGGAGAAAATACCAATTCAAATTAAATGGATTCAAAATGATCTTACTGTCTGTATCAGGATTCGAAATTTCCCCGTTTTCATCCATTAAATAATATTTAAGTGTTTGACAAGGCTGTTTTAAATTGTCAAGTTTCAAATAGTTAGTTACCGAGAGATGATTATGAGTTATTAAATAGTAAAATGAATAAAAATTCGCAATTTGAAGGACTGTTCCTAAAGGTCCCAACGAATTCCTAATTGGGGTTAGAGAATCTTTTTGAGTTGGAATTGATTGTTTTATCACATTGTGATATTTTACATCGTTCAATGGACCCATTCGAAAATAATTAGATGATGACAAAATTCTCAAAGATTGGCATTCCTTATTTCTATTCAACAACGTACGAATAGTTCCTTGATTTTGGCTAAGTGATTGTTCAACCCCCGCCTTGCCAAAAACGGAATAAAACGGATTGCTATTGGTGCGAACGGAACCATTATCAGAGATCAATCCTGAACCTGACGGATGATTCCTTTTTCTGATATATGAAATTTGGGATTTCACTAAGTTGATTCTTAAGAAATCGCGAATCAGACCATTTGTACGTACTTCAACAAAGGAAGCACAAACCTCTTCGACGGAAGAACTTTTTTTGTCTTGGTCCCAATTCAACACAAAACACGTACGAACTAATTGAATACTTGTATCAGGAATTCCCCGAGCAGCTTTGCCCTTCCCATAAAGGACATAATTGACAACTCGAAATTTCATATTATCCTTTTCCCGCAGCGGATCCTGGGGGAAGAGTGTTGCTAAATTTATACCGTCTGCTATTTCATATGTGACTACGGGTCGAACCAAAACAAAATACTTTTTCTTGGTAGGTGCGATCCGTTGAACATAGATCCATTTTTTCAATTTTTTTGATTCCTTAGTGGATTCCTTAAGTTTTTTTTTTTCCCTTTCTGGCGGTATCAAGATGCCACTATGTCGGGATATCTTATCTATCTCTCCGGGAAAATGGATATCTCCCGAAAATATTTTGAGTTCAATCCCCCCTTTTTTTCTCTCCATTCGCACCAATCCGCCCACTCGGCTTCTTATATTTAAAGTGATTCGTGTATCTACTCCAATGATACTATTATTCCGTACCATTAGGTAAGAAGATTCGGGAAAAATATGCACTTCCTCGGGAATGAAAAAAAGGCGATCTATTTGCATTTGGTATTTTGGCTTAATTTTTTTGAGTCCTCGATACTCAATCAAGTCCTCTTTTTTGACGATTGAATGCACCCCCAGAGTCCCATATTTAGTAATTCCGGAACTCCTTCTTCTGTATCGAGGATCGTCGAAATAAGCAAGAATACTATTTCTACGGAAAATACCCCCTATGGGTATTTCAATCGAGATCCCTGAATGGGGCATTAGCTCTTTCTCTTGTTCGTGAATCGAGTGGAATGGAATAAGAAATCGATTTCTTTGCCTTTTTGCCAATAAATCCGAATTCGCGTGGAGAATTGCAGGATGTATGAGATTACAATGACCAGTACCTACGATTCTCTTAAATCCCGAATAATCAGATATCTCAAGAATTCCACCTTCTTTTTTAGCAGAAAAATCAGAACTAAATAATTTGTGTCTCGCTTGATCATTATTCACCGAGAGCGAGAGGCTAGAAATCTCTCTTCGTTCGACAGAAAGAGAATGAATATTCATTTGATCTTGATCCTTGTAGAGTGAAAAAGAAACTACACTAGATCCGCATGAACCCCCCGATAATATCCATAAATGACTTGTTTTTGGCAAGAGATGTACATTACTATATGTAAATTCGGGTGCATGGTACACATCAGTACTCCAGTGCATTTCTCCCTCTGAATCAGAATAGATATGTTTTCGAACCCTCTCTTTAAAACTCAAAGTGTATGCTCCCGCCTGAATCTCAGCAATCACTTGTTCTGATTCGACATATTGATCGTTTTGAACTAAAAGAAAACTTTTTGGTGGAATAGTCACATTATGCATAATATCTTCACTCTCAATAATTATATCCAAATCTATCGAACATAGAAAAGCAGGATGCCCGTGACGTGTGCGCGTGGGCTGAACCAAATCCTCGTTGAATTTGATTTTACCGTTAGATGGGGCTCGTACATGTTCTGCAGTGCCCCCTGTAAATACGCCACCGGTATGAAAAGTCCTTAATGTTAGTTGAGTCCCCGGTTCTCCAATAGATTGACCCGAAATAATACCTACGGCTTCCCCCAATTCAACCAGGTCACCATGAGTCGGACTCCGACCATAGCATAATCGACAGATCCAAGATGTACTCCTACAAGTAAAGGGGGTTCGAATAGATATTGCTTGTGCTCGAAAGGTTATGAGTCGATTGACAAGTCCAATCCCAATATCTTGATTTCTAATGGCGATGCATCGCGGACCCATATATATATCGTCTGCTAATACACGACCAATTAATGTTTGGCTAAAAACCCTTTCCGACAGCATCCTCATCCTATTTTGATTTTGAGGACTCACAGAAATTCCTCGGATGGTGCCACAATCGGTTCTACGTACAACAATGTGTTGAACTACTTCAACAAGTCTTCGCGTAAGATATCCAGCATCTGATGTTCGTACAGCGGTATCTACAACTCCCTTGCGGGCTCCATAGCAAGAAATTATATATTCTGTTAAAGAAAGTCCTTCGCGTAAATTGCTTTGAATGGGTAAATCAATCATTTGACCTTGGGGATCAGACATTAATCCTCTCATACCCACCAATTGGTGTACTTGAGATGCATTTCCTCTAGCTCCCGAAAAAGACATTATATGGGCTGGATTAAAGGGATCGGTCATCCTAAAATTAGGATTCATTTCTTGTCGCAAATATTCACTTGTAGCATACCATATCTCAATGGATTGACGTAGTTTTTCTATCGCGTGTACATTCCCATAATGATGGTGTTTTTCCAAAATAAAACTTTGTTGTTCAGCATCTTGGACTAGCCATCGCTTAGAAGGTATCGTTAAAAGATCATCAATACCTAATGAAATAGATGTAGCAGTGGCTTGCTGGAAACCCAGGGTCTTTACTTGATCCAGGATGTGTGATGTATATGCCATTCCGAAGTGATCTATTAACCTGCTAATAAGTCGTTTAATGGCAGTTCCATCTATCATTTTATTGTGAAAGACCAGACTCGCCCGTTCTGCCATAAGTACCTCCGTATTCCGCTGAGTAGGATTCGACAATGGATTTGAGTCAATGATTGGAAAACTTCCTTTTCTCGATCTTGCTTCACGTAGAAAGGTCAGCAATGGTGGTCATACCTGAACCGGAAAGGCCCAAGGTGTCATAGAATTACTTAGTTTAGACACCATATGATTAGGTACCATATGAGCAGGCCCGACAAAACCCTTGTATAGCTTCTTCGATTTCTCGATAAAGAGAAATATGGCCGACGGTGGTTCGAATGTATATAGAAAGAATTTCTTTTTTTACACTTCGTACTATTAGATAATGTCCATAAATCTCATGATAGGTACCCAAAGATTCATAGTGAACTTCGATGGGAGCTTCCCTTGAAGCAATAACGCGTTGATCTAATCGCCACCGGAGCCACAAAGGACTATCTAAATTGATTCTTTTCTGCCGATAAGCCCCAATTGCATCATAGGAATTACAAAAAAAGGGTTCTTTCGTATACTTATAGCTATTATCGTCAATTCTTCCATCTTGATAATTTCTTCGATTACATGGATGATACCTATTTGCACAAATACCTCGACGATTCCCGCTCGTTAATACATAGAGTCCAATAAGCATATCTTGAGTCGGTACGGAAATGGGATCTCCAATAGTAGGAGACAAGAGATTCATATGAGAAAACATAAGTAAACGAGCCTCCGCTTGAGCCTCTAAAGATAAAGGTACATGAACAGCCATTTGATCCCCATCAAAGTCTGCATTGAATCCCTTACAAACTAATGGATGTAAACAAATAG